TTTAATTTGTTTTTTATTTGATCTCCTTTTGTTGTTCAAATCTTCAAATCCAAAGAATTCCCTTTTTTATACATAGGTTGTCGATTTGGCACTAGATAAAAGGGCAAGACGCCCATTTTTCTGATAAATGGTTTCAAATCATTTTCTCGATATGAGTGTTCTATATCGTATGAATTACCAACTTTTTTTTTTTGAAACCATTTCTTTCGGTACTAACTTAATGGCAGAAAGAGTACCATGTGGTGCCTGGACTTCAAACAGTTTAGCTTTAACCATGTTAAAAGTTGCGCATTATTGGTTGATAGAGAATCAAGTTGATTTACCAATGAGTCACGAAATGCTATAGTTCTTACATATGATTTCTTAATTTATTCAGAAGTAATTCGTTGGGATCATGCAATTAGTTTAGTTTCCTATTTATATTTATCAAATTGTCAAAAGAAAAGAAATAAAAAGAAAATAAAGTGCAGCTGGCCGGACCCAACCTATTCTTGAAATACACAACTCGCACACACTCCCTTTCCAAAAAAAATCAATACACCAAGCACTACACTTAGATTTATTGGATTTGTTGCTAAAATATCGGTATTAAACCCGAAACCCCCCGCAGATGGCCAATAGCCCAAGGAAACGAAAAAATTGGTTACATTTTTCATATGCGCTCCTATTTCTTATAGATAAGACTAACAAAGAACTGAGTTCTTTTTTTATCACCGCGCCCGCCCCTGCCCCTTTTTGATTCATTTTTTTTTTGAAATTTTCTAAAGTAAGAAGATACTTATTAGATTAGGCCCTGGATCTTACGTAAATTGCGAAATATCTCCTTTGTCAAAAGGCCCCCTAAACCTAAAAGTAAAAAAAAAAAAAAGGTTCCCATTGTACTAAACTAATAAATGCGGGAAGGAAGAATGCGGGCGGATCCGCTAATTCCTCATCCTCAAATCAGTCCTTCCCGGAGTATTGTTTTAACAACAAATAATTAATTGTAGGAGTAAGGTGTTGATATAATTCGAAGAAGCAAACGACAAGTCCGAGTTAATAAAATAAGAAAAGAATACGTTACGTACTTTTTCACATTTCTAGGATTAAATTAAACAAAAGGATTCGCAAATAAAAGTGCTAATGCCACGACCAGCCCGTAAATTGTTAAAGCTTCCATAAAAGCTAGACTAAGCAATAAAGTACCTCGTATTTTCCCCTCTGCCTCTGGTTGTCTCGCAATACCTTCTACAGCCTGGCCTGCAGCAGTACCTTGACCAACTCCAGGTCCAATAGAAGCAAGCCCTACGGCCAATCCAGCAGCAATAACAGAAGCGGCAGAAATCAGTGGATTCATAGTAAGTTCCTCCTACAAAAAAAAGAAATGGTTAATGATACAATCAACCAATGATTTATTACTTATTTTCTCACTAAAATCTATTGGGTCGAGCTAACTAAAACCTCCGAATTGAAATGATAATATTAGTAAATCGCCAGAACTACTCCGATATCTCGTTTTTATTTGAGTTTCTACTTACCCATGATGACATTTTTGTAAATCCTTATTTAAATGGTTCTAGTTATTTATTGCATTTCTTTGTTTCGAACCACTCTTTTATTCAATTCTTCATTCTTTCCTCTTCCATATCCAAGAGTTCATCTGTTTTTTTATTCAACTCACAATCACAAATAAAACAGAAGGATTCCTATTGGAATCTATCTAAACGCAATGGGCTAGAAATACTAGATATACTTATACTGGGTACTGGAAAAATAATTATAAATATTATATAATGATATATAATATAGGGGTAGATAATATATAGGGATAACTCCTACCTTTACCTTATATTATTAGTGAATATCTAATATCACATATACATTTGTTTATTCTATAGCGTAAACAAACCACCCGCGTTGAATATTGAATTGAATCAGATTCTGCATTTTTTGAAACGTACAAGTGGACTAGACTTACACTGGATTTATAGACATTATATATATATCCATTTTAACCCCCTTAATTCATCTTTTTTTTTTACAATTCCACAATATAGTCTACTTTCTTCCTTTGTATGGATTATGTATTCTCCCCCCCGCGGAGTGATTATTTTGAACCATACATGAATTAAGATTAGGATAAGCTTAAGAAAAAAAAGATTATTTCAAAATCTAATCAATGATGACCCTCCATGGATTCGCCTATATAAGCCGCAGCTAAAGTTGCAAAAATAAGAGCTTGAATACCACTTGTAAATAATCCAAGAAACATAACGGGTATAGGAACTACTGAGGGTACTAAAGAAACAAGAACAACAACTACTAATTCATCAGCCAATATATTCCCGAAAAGTCGAAAACTAAGAGATAGGGGTTTTGTGAAATCTTCTAGGATGTTAATTGGTAAAAGTATTGGAGTTGGTTGAATATATTTCCCGAAATAACCCAATCCCTTTTTGGTAAGACCCGCATAAAAATATGCCGCGGACGTAGGTAAAGCTAAAGCAACAGTAGTATTTATATCATTCGTGGGAGCAGCTAACTCCCCGTGAGGTAACTGTATGATTTTCCAGGGTAAAAGAGCGCCTGACCAGTTAGAAACAAAAATAAAAAGGAACATAGTTCCAATAAAGGGAACCCAAGGGCCATATTCTTCTCCAATCTGGGTTTTGCTCAAGTCTCGAATAAATTCAAGGATATATTCGAAGAAATTCTGACCGTTAGTCGGAATGGTTTGTGGATTCCGAACAGCTATGATGACTGAACCCAATAAGATAGCAATTACGAACCAAGAGGTAATAAGTACTTGGGCATGGATTTGTAAACCTCCTATTTGCCAATATAAATGTTGGCCCACTTCGACACCCGATATATCGTATAAACCCTTAATGGAATATGGTATAACGTTCATATTGTCCTCTGACAGAAATCGAACTTCAAATAAAAAAGGAATTATTTTGATTCAACCATCTCTTTCTTAACTCACCTACTTTAATGATTAATCATATATTTAGGATACCAAAAAATCACATAACATAATATCAATATCCCTAGTCTTTTTTATCTTTATCTCTTTTTCAAATTCAAGAATAATAAAATAACCGATCCAATAAATCTATTGAGCGAGTTCGAAAATACAAATAATTAATTAATCTTATTATTCTTAATCATAATTAACGATTTCTTATATAGCTAGAACGACCCTCGCAAATTGCGAATACTAATTTGTTAAGAATGAATCGGATTGAAGCTATAGCGTCATCGTTGGCTGGAATCGAAATATCTGCGAGATCTGGGTCACAATTTGTATCGATTAAACAAATGGTCGGAATCCCCAAAATGACACATTCTCGAAGAGCCGTATATTCTTCTTCCTGATTAACAATGATTACAATATCCGGTAATTCCGTCATATATTTGATTCCACCTAGATATGCTTGAAAGGTAGATAATTTTCTCTTCAACATTGCTGCATCTCTTTTTGGGAGACGATTGAGTTTCCCCATCTTTTGTTCTGCTCTTAAGTCCCTGAACTTATGAAGTCTCGTTTCCGTAGTAGACCAATTCGTTAACATACCACCGAGCCATTTTTTATTAACATAATGACACCGAGCCCCTATTGCGGCTGATGCTACTAAATCCGCTGTTTTATTCTTGGTACCAACGATTAAAAAGTTTTTTCCCCTACTTGCTGTATCAAAAACTAAATCACAGGCTTCTGATAAAAAACGAGCCGTTCTAGTAAGATTTATAATATGAATACCTTTACGCTTTGCAGAGATGTAAGGGGCCATTCTAGGATTCCATTTCCTAGTACCATGACCAAAATGAACCCCTGCTTCCATCATCTCTTCCAAATTGATGTTCCAATATCTTCTTGTCATTTTTCCACACACTTCCTCCTTGTTTAACAAAGAAACAAGGTACCCCGAAATAAATAATCGTTCCGACGGAACCTTCGACCGTGGATTGACCACTGATACACGGCCCAAACCATTAATTTATTTTAATTAATTATTACCGAATCAATACAATAATGGAATTAACCAGATAGTTCCAGACAGTTAAACTAAAAAAAAGAATGAAGCTTTTCTTAGGAATCATTAAATCGCATAAATGATTGTTCTGATGTCTCGTGGAAATTGTTTGGGGCGAAAGAACAAAATAATTCTCTATGGTGTAACAAAATATCTCTCGTTTCCAACTCAAATAGATTCTTCCTTTTATTTTCCAAATCAATGTTTTTGTATTGTCTTGATGAACGGTGCACTAATTTTTGGAACCCGGTACCAACGGGTATAATCCCTCCCAGAACAACGTTCTCTTTCAGGCCTTTCAACCAATCAATACGACCTCGTAAAGCAGCTTTTGCTAAAACTCGAGCGGTTTCTTGAAAACTAGCCTCGGATATGAAACTTTGAGTATTCAGAGATGCCCTCGTTATTCCCAATAAAATTGCCCGATAACTGACCACTTCGTCTAAAGCACGCCCCGCTCGTTCCGCTCGCAACAATCCGATTAATTCTCCAGGCGAAAAAACATTCGACATTCCATCTTCCGAAACCAATACTTTTGATGTTATTTGACGTACAATAATCTCTATATGTCTATTATGGATCTGTACCCCTTGAGATCGATAAACCTTTTGAATCTTATTAACCAAAGAGATACGACTTTGAGCTATGGTTAGCTCAGCCCCAATCAAGAATTCCCAGGGGATTCCAAGAATCCTTGGTATACGTTCGTTCCAACTTTCAACTCTCTTTTCGAGGTTCATCGATATTGAATCAATTGAACGGACTTCTAAGACTTGTTCCACTTTTGGAAGGCCCTGCGTTATGTCGCCAGATCTCGATTTTTCATATATAAATGTAACTAATGTCTCCCCTTCATAAAGGATTTCTCCATAATGGCCATGAACAGTTGCTCCTGGAGTAGCCAAATAGGGCTTAGCCGATCTTATAACTAAGGAGTCAGTATGAATAATGAAAATTTGACCAGATTTTTTTATGTGTGGCCCGTATTTGAATAGACATACATTTTCACAAAAAAATTGTCCAAGGTGAATTCTTGGGAATGTCTCTTCGTAAGAATCGTAATGGAGAAAACACCAATTCAAATGGAATGGATGCAAGATGATGTTACTACACGAATCGGGATTATAAATCCTCTTATTTTCATCCATTAAAGAGTATTTTAGTGCTTCAAGTACTTGGAAAGTCTGTTTAAAATTGTCAAGTAACAAATATTTATTTAACAAGATCTTATTATGAGTTAATAAATGGTAAGATGAATAAAAATTCGCTATTTTAGGTACAATAGTACCTAAGGGACCCAACAAACCCCTAATTGCAATTAGGGAATTCCTATTTTTTGTCACATTGTTATATTTCGAACCATTGAATGGACCAATTCGAAGACAATTGGATGATGACAAAATTATGAAAAATGGGCATTCCTTATTTCGATTCAACAACGTACCAACCTTAATAGTTCCTTGATATTGTGTAAGTAATTGAATCTTCGCCTTGGAATGAAAGGGATTGATATTGGTGCGGTCTAATTCCTTTTCGGAAATCAATCCCGAACCGGCCGTATCATACCTTTTTCCGCTAGACGAAATAGTGGACTTGGCTAACTCAATTCTTATGAAATAACGAATTAGATCACTTGCCCTTATCTCAACAAAGGAAGCATGAACCTCTTCCATAGAACCATTTTGTTCTGAATCCCAATTCAATACTAAGCAAGTCCGAACTAATTGAATACTTGTGTGATATATTCCTCGAATTGACTTGCCATATCCATAAAGAATATAATTGACAATTCTAAGTTGGACATTATCCTTTTCCTGCAAGAGATCCTGAGAGAAAAGTGTTGCTAAATTTATCCCATCAGCTATTTCATATGTGACTACGGGCCGAACCGAAACAAAATACTTTTTCTTGGTAGGTGTGATCCGTTGGACATAGATCCAATTTTTCAATCTTTTTGATTCCTTAGAATTTTTTTTTCCCGTTCTTGGCGGTACTAAAATGCCGCTGTGTCTGGATATCTTATCTGTCTCCCCGGGAAAATGAATATCTCCAGAAAAGATTTTCAGTTCAATACTTTTTTTTTTTCTCTCCACTCGGACTAATCCGCCTACTCGGCTTCTTGCATTTAAAGCAAGTCGTGTATTTACTCCAATGATACTATTGTTCCGAACCATTATGTACGAAGATCCAGGTAAAATATGCACTTCTTCCGGAATGAAAAAAAACCGATCTACTCTCATTTGGTTTTTCAGACTAAATTCTTTTGTTCTTCGATACTCAATCAAATCCTCTTTTTTTACGACAGAATCCACCTCTACGGTCCCATATTTAGTAATTCCAGAACTGCTTCTTCTGTATCGTGGATCATCAAAATAAGCAAGAATACTATTTCTACGAAAAATACCATCTATGGGTATTTCAATTGAAATACCAAAATGGGTTATTAGTTCTTTCGCCCGTTCTTGATCATATTGTAATGGAATGATGAATCTATTTCTTCGCCTTTTCACCAAAAAATCATAATTCTCTTGGAGCACAGAAGGATTTAGGAAATTCAAATGACCCTTGGATAGGATTCGATCCGATATTGAATAGGCAAGACTTTCTCTATCTTTTTTACTAGAAGTATCAAAAAATTTATGCCTTACCCGATCATTAGTCATTGAGAAGTCAGAGATATATCTGACTCCCCCAAAAAAAGAATGAACATTCGTTTGATCTTGATCCTTGTGGAGCGAAAAAGACACTATACTAGATTCGAGCGAACCCCCCACTAATATCCATAAATGGCTTGTTTTTGGTAATAGATGAACATTACCATATGTATATTCAGGTGCATGATAGACATCGGTACTCCAGTGCATTTCTCCTTCTGATTCAGAATAAATATGTTTTCGAACCCTCTCTTTAAAATGAAAAGTGGACGCTCCGGAACGAATCTCAGCAATTACTTGTTCTGATTCTACATATTGATCATTTTGAACTAAAATCAAACTCTTTGGTGGAATATTCACATTATGTATAATATCCTGACCCTCAAGAATTACATACAAGTTTATAGAACATAAAAAAGCAGGATGCCCGTGGCGGGTACGCGTGGGATGAACCAAATCCTCATTGAATTGAATTTTTCCATTAGAAGGAGCTCGTACATGTTCGGCAGTACCACCCGTGAATACTCCACCAGTATGAAAAGTTCTTAATGTTAGTTGAGTACCCGGTTCCCCAATTGATTGACCTGCAATAATACCTACAGCTTCCCCCAATTCGACCAAGTCACCGTGAGTGGGACTCCGGCCATAACATAATTGACAGATCCAAGATGTACTCCTGCAAGTAAAAGGTGTTCGAATATATATTGGTTGTGCTCGAAAGGTTATGAATCGATTGACAAGCCCAATCCCAATATCTTGATTTCGAGTGGCAATGCATCGTAGACCCAGATAGATATCGTCCGCCAATACACGACCAATTAATGTTTGGG